TCGATCTCCGCGTCCCGCCAGTTCGCTAAGTAGACTCACTCTACCGAGGGGCAACAAAGGCTGGAACTATTCCTGCCAAAAACAAGGGACCTACTTCTCATCCTAGGAGTTAGCAGGTATGATAGAGTCCCCTCTCTGTCTGTCTCTCCGAGTTTCTACTACTTAGTAGCACTTCTGCTATTCAATCATAGAATAGATTCCGATCAAGCGGAAAAAGCCCTATATTATTAGTAAGCTAGCGCGCCCCTTTCTTTCTCCAAGTCAAGTTTCTCGCTTGTTAGTCTTGCCCCTACCTTTATTTATGGGATATTTGAAGAAGCGCAGGTTTGGAACCCTATACAAGGGCTTTTCTCCAACCTATACAGGTGCTGGTCTCGATCTCGCTTGGTGGTGCCCCTCTCGATGATTGTTGATTCAACATTGATTTTGTGCTTGAGTTGGAGGGCCCCCCCTCCATTCATCGAATCAAGTAATTCGCTATCGGAATTTATTCCGCCGCGAATCTCATGCCATGCTTCTTGTTTCTCCGAATCGGCTCCTAGTGTCAGTCAATCAAGATTCGCCGTCAAGAGAGGGAAGAGCCTTTACTTTAGGTTAGGCCGGTCTCGTCATTCACGCAATTCCCCCGTCCATCGATCGCGCGAGTACGCATCTAGTCAGCACATAGCGAACGAAAAAAGCATTCATCCTGGATTCTCTTCCTCAATAAAAATGTCTATCAATTGATCCCTATTCATTCGGTCAAAGTCTCACCCTTGAGAGGTGCACCATGTTGATAGGAATCGGCAAAGACCCTCTTGTACACATCCTCGAGGGCAGCATTCATGGCAATCATCACTAGTTTCTCCCGAGGGCATGGTATGGCTTTGTTCTTGGTGTTGTTTAATAGATTTCGAGTGCCGCTTTTCCCCGTCCGAGAATCTCCATCTGCTCTAAGTGGGCGAGCTAGAATCCTTATGTCAGGTTGGTTGTTCAAAAGACTTTTTTTCTTTACCCTTTGCATCTTCATCTTTTCGAAAGCCCAGACCCATTCTTCTGGATCTTCATTAGTCCTATTTCAGGTGCAAAGCCTATTCAATAAAGACCTCTTTCTCTCTTTCTTTTCTTTCTCCCCCATTTCTCATTTTGTTGATTGAAAGAGGATAAGCGCTATCCATTGAGTAAAGGAGTTATTCGGGCGGTTGGTGGCCCCCTCGAGAGTTGCGGGTCCTTGCCGCTGCGTGAGTGGTAGCTCACGCTCAAAACTCCTCCGACACGAGTCCTGGTCGTTGCGGTGCGGTCTGTTTCCCGGCTTCGCTTGCGCGATTTGCACTTCTGATTGGTTCCATCCATCCCCGACCCTAATGAATCGAGTATGAAGGGGGCAGTCAGTCAAGCGGTTCGGGTTCTCGGTCGGTTCCCGTTCGCCTGCCCCCCCGTAGTCCATTAGCGGGTAGGGTGGTAAACTTAGAGGGCGCCCGCCTCCTCTTCAGACGTGTCCTCGACAACCTGGCGGCTCTTCGGTCTCCGCTTTTTGGGGCGGGAGTGATTGGTCGCTGGGGTTTCCTTTTCCTCAACCAATTCGGTTGTGTCAGCCCTGAGATTGGTCTAACATTTTGTTATGAGCTGGCTAGACAAAGACGGATTGAAGATAAGATAGATTTGAGTTCAAGTGGCACAGGACCTTCACCTTCGATCGACCATAAGGCGTATTCTACCCTTACCGAATTCATTCTATTGAAGCGTAAAAAGCTCCTTCTCATGTTGCATTTCTTTGGTTTGGAAGTTCCAGAATGTTGTCTGTGGATTTCTAACAAAGGAAAGCCCCCTTATGTTATGCCATTTGATTAATTAAAGTTCCGTGCTGCTCGCCACTCCCCGAGGCCAAGGACGGGGTCGAACCGTCATTCCAGGATTTGCAGTCCGATACATTTCCATTATGTTACCTAGCCAAACCCGCCACCTCATGTGCCAAAGTCAAACGGTTGTTCCTCCTTCCCTGCTCCCTCTTTTTCTACATATGTGGTGGCGGGTTACCAGAGAAGAGGGGACAACTTCTTTCTCCCTTGCCTTGCTCAATTTTCCTTTTCTGATTGAAAGTAGCAAGCCACTCCACTACTGGTACAGAGGCCAGGTAGAAGGTTGTTTCCTCTATATGTTCAAGCAAAGAACAGATCTTTTGTCTTGTAAGCAACCATGCCTATATAATCGAATTTTGCTTACCAAAGTGGTCTTACTAAAAGTAAATAAGCAACCTGTTCCGTTCCATAGGGCCAGCTGCTTTCTTTATCTCGCTTGCCGTTAGTCCGTCTAGCGCCTTTCGGTTGGGGTCCGCCCCGGGGGTTAGACCGCTTGGGTTATATTTTATAGTCTCGAAGGCAGTCAACGTGTCAGCCATTCTTCTCCCATTAGACTTGTAAATCTTTGTGTGCTCTTTTTCCTTCTCTCTTCCTGTTCTCTCCCTCTACTTTATTTGACAGGGGCGGAGAATACCACTCTATCAATAACAAGAATAAAGTAGCAATTCAGTTTCAAATGGTTTGAGCTTGGAAGCACCCTACTATCTATCGATAGGCGAGAACAGACTGCTATTGGCTGCTTCGCCTATCTATTCTATTATGGCCGGCTTGGAGACATCAGAGGAAGACCGTCATCTCTATCCGGGTACAATCATAGCCCCATTCATTCGTTGAACCTTGGGGATAACCATTAGCATTGAGATCAATCACCACACCACCTCTATCATACATACGACATTACATGACGCGAGAGCGCATGGTCAACACACACCTAAAGCGCCTACGTTCCGCTTGCAGCCAATACAACCACAACCTAACTTGCACGAGATTCAACAACCAAAACTACTGGTAGTCCCGAGGGGACGGCATACTCCTTGTATAGTTTTAGCAGTACTGAACAAGCGAGTCATCGGTCCAAAAGACCGCCTTTGAAAAAAAAAAAAGGAACTCGCTTAACTCGCTAGGCCTTCGGAACAAAGGTGATTCTGTTCATGCTTCAGATGATCTGGCTAATTATATATATTATATCTAATTATCTACTCTTCTTCTATTAGAAAGGCGAACCTATAGGCCTGTTTTAGCGCGTTTCCACAAAGGTAACCGGTTAGGTTGACTTTGGAAACGCTACTAAGGACCGGTTGGAGAATGAAAAACGTCCGCTAACGCCCACAGGATAAGATCTTTTTTAGATCAGCAACGAATGTCTTGTATCTATGAAGAAAGATTTCTCCCCGGGTTCAGACCCTGAATGCCATACCTTGCTGAAGGCGATTCACGAGAGAACCGCGCATAGTTCCGTTTGACCGAGATGTGAATGCCCGCGATCTGCTCGGTATAGTGATGGATTTCATGGCCGACGTCTAACCGGCACGAATACGCCGACATGAAACGAGTTCCCCGCGGAGCATTTTTTCTTTCGTCCTCGGACGTTTTGTTCGATTCCGGAACTTGCGTTCTCATGCCCGGAACCCTCGCGATTGATTGGGAGAAAGAGCGAGAGCGAGAAAGATGGATTGTTATCCATCGGAAATCGATAGGAATTCCCCCTTCTAATAGATGTTCTGTCTTTCATTATTAACATCCAATCCCATGCTAATAAGAAAAACGAGCGATTGCTAGTCAGCTTTCATTTTATGAAAAAAATGGTAGGGGCTGAGGCTCTGAAGGCTTTCTAACTTGCTTCAATTAGGGAATAGCGCAGATGGATCAATTACGCGGTTCCGCAGCGTCCTCCAACTTGCTGTCCGCTCCCCTTCACTTTCTTTGCTGGACGGGAAGATGCGAATAGCGAAGGCCTTCCCACCACGCGAAGTCAAACCTCGCCGGAGAGAGAGAGGCGAATTGAAAACCGGCCTCAAATCCCTTCGCAATCGCAGGTGAAAGCGGGAAAAAGACGACGAAACCCTTTTTTCTTTCTTTGTCAGCCGACTTGAAAGGTGCTCTCAGTGTACCGCCATACGCACCCAGACATTAGACCAATTGTGGCTGGCCTAACAGTTTCCAGAATGCCGTTGTCATGATGTTGATCCGGCTTCTGCGACTACGGCATCCGCGTAGCTCCGAATACGCGCATTGGAGCTCTTCGCTCGATGTCCCGGGTCGCTCTGTGTTGTAAACCGTCGTCGGGCGGTGGCTTATTTCTAACACCCCCCCCTCTAACAAGAAAGCAAGTAAACTACCTTGTACGTACGCCGCCCACGCGAAGAAGTTCTCCAAAAAGTCAAGCCACCATTATTCAGTGATGAAGCTCTAACGAACGAATCTTATGTGTTTTTCCCAGAGAGAAATCTCTTTCCACTAGAACAAGTCCGCTGCGAGCCGAGCGAACTATCCACCAAGTTGAACTATTGACTATCTTTACTAAGCCAACCGCCCCCTCTCCTATACCCGGCTGCTTCTCGCTCACCAAAGCGTACTTCGTTTAGGAGGTTCACGCAAGTATAGTGCGGCTTATGGTTCTAGTAGCACAAAATATATAAACCATACTATGCTAGTTCCCTCTAAAAGACCCAGTCTGACTATAGTTAGTAGTAGTATAGATTAGTTAGATTCGTAGAACAGAAGAGGAGCCCTTACTTGATATTATATTAGTAAAGCGTTAGCACCCCTATAGAGAAAGGCTCTCTTCTGGATAGCTGCGAAGCCTTCGATGTTGGTATGGAGACTTTGTTTGCTTCCCGTTCGCTGAACAACCCCCCTGTTGCAACACTTAACTATGTGCTTCAAAGGGCGAACTCCACCTATTTTTGAGCTATTGAATTAGGCGATCCGAAAAAAAATATCTTTCTCACCCCCCTCTATCAGAAAGGGAGGCTTGGCTCTGAAATGGTGGTAAGGCAAGCTGTATGTATCTAGGTAGAAGTAGACCTCGAGCTCCGGGGCTTTAAGGGATATGGCAGGTTTGGAACCCTAACCCAGACCAGGAAGGGAACTATATCCTTAATCCGGGTCAGACTATCACACACGAGACTCGCCTGGGCCGAGACCAACTCACTTCTCTCTCCTTAACGTCTGGTACCATTGCCCCGCCACTCTGCCTGTCTTCTTGTGGCCGGGCCGGGTCATTCTTCACTCCTGTTACAAGGGAGACCTCTCTTCGCATACCGACCCTCCAGTTAGTTCCACTTCTGGGGATAAGCTGAGAACTCGGGGCATAAGGGCCTGCGGTGATTATTAACATGCTTTTCCAGCCCATATCTTCCCACCTCTGGTCACATGAGCTTTCGAGAGCCCGGTCCGGATCTAAACGATTTTTTATCTATGTCTCATGTCTTTCAGCGCAGCGGGATCCAGAGAAAGACAGACCCACCTACCAGTTCTAAGCGGCAAGATCAATCAAACAAAATAGGCTCAAGAGAAGAGCCGGTTTTATTCTTCTTATCTCATCGTATACATCGTAATATAACCCTTTTTTTTTTAATCTGAAAGTACCCTTTCTATTCTTTCTTAGGTAGGCCCACATGTTTTAGGTTATCCGGAAGGAATGGAATGACTAATGTGATTTGAAACCCCTTGGAGAGCTAGGACACTGATTCAAACCACAGTATGGCCAAAGATTTCCTTTAAGCATGTTTTCAGGGAAGCCAATGCAGTGGCTGATGCACTAGCAAATATGGGGCATGGAGTTAGACAGATTAAAAAGCAAACTCTGGACTTTATAGCTTTTCTAAACAGTGGTAATCTTTTGTCAATGCCTGCTGATGGAGTTCCTTTTACTTGGTCAAATAGACAGGAAAGGACTTGATCTTTGAGAGATTAGATAGAACTGTTGTAAATGATTCCTGGTTGTTGCAGTTTCCTGAAGCTAGCCTAGAAAATTTCCCTATTTTAGATTCAGATCATGGTCCAATTGTTTTAACAATGAGGAAAGAGTGTCGTGTTCAAGCAAAGTATTATGCGGATGGGACTTTCCTTACTGCTAAGCTTGGTTGTTCTTCACTCCTTCGGAGCCTGTGCGGCCCCTTCTTTTTTGACAAAAGTGAATTCCCGGATAGGAAAGAAAACAAATACTCTTGATTTAAAGGATGGCACAAAGTAGAAGAAGTGAGGCACTGAAAGTGAGCTTCTACCTTAACGGTTCTTCCTGTCGTGTCGGTTTAGAAGGATTGGTCGGAGCAGCCTTTCTTTATATGTATGTTACTTAGCCTATGTTGATCCATATCCATCTTTCCTGCTGCTGCTTTGTCCTTGAGTAGTGAGGCACGGAGCGAGGCGCCGAAGTCGAATACTAGTTCAGATTAATCAAGGGCTGAGACTGAATACCACTTTTCAGATTAATCAAATAAGGCCGAGGTTCTGAAAGAAAGCGTATCAACGACAATAGCATGAAATACATAACCCTATATATGTCATTATTATGTATAGTAGGCCAAGACAAGAATAAAACGTAGTAAAGGAGAATTCCCTTATCCTTTTCCGGCACGAATTCTCTATCTCTTTCTTCGCAGTGAAACAAGAAAACCCCTCTTCTGCCTGCCTTGCAGTGAATGAATGAGCCCCAGGCCTCTTATACCACTTTTGGACAGCAAACAAGTAACAACACTTTAACGGAAGAAATAGAGGTTTTTCTCGAGAAGGTTCTGAAAGAACGACTGCCCGGGTAAAATAGACTTCTTTTCTTTGATAATGGCACTAATTACAGGTAAATTAAGAGCTTGAGCATGAGCTTAGATAATATATGTCTTGTTCTCTGCACATGTGCACTGCGCATTACTTGCAAGGCTGGCCGTAGGCCAAAGCCCCTTTAGCATAATCTAGGGACATAATGGTAACTTCCACTGCTCAGAAGTCACCTGCGAATTATGGTCCCACACCGTCAAAGGGGTCCATTTTTCGCGATTGAACGACGAACGTCACGACACACTTGGAAAGTGTTGTGGCGGGACCCACGCATGAGAAACTTGGATAAGAGATAGATAGCGGCCCAAAGGAACGGCCCACGGAGCCCTGTGAGGCCCAACTGACAAATAAATTATTGGACTTAGAGCTCGACCAGAGGCACTGAACGCAGTGAAGTGGGCAGCGAAGAAGTGAGGAAGTGGGGAAAGGTACTTGCCAAGATTCGTAGTAAGAGGAGAGCCACAAATAATAGAAAGACTTGAAGCCAGGTCTTCATCAACATTTGGGGAGCAAAAGAGCCTAGATTTGTCATAACTAACCTCCTGACAGGCAAAAAGAATCAAGACAATCCCTCATAGCATCGGCTTGATCCATAGAAGCTCCAGAAAAGAGGATTAAGTCATCTGCACAGATGAGACACACAGGGGCCATCTTTAGATAGCTTAACAGGCTTCCATCCCCATACAAAGAACAAAAAGGTAAGATTCTGAAAGTAAAGCTTTAGAAACCCTAAATTTTTTCGGAATCTCTTGAGCCACAACTATATTATCAGCGATATGGCGCCCAGGCACAAAGCTCGCCTGTGTAGGAGACACCAATTTAGTCAGCAGGGGTCTCAATCTTCTCATAATCATTTTAGACACAATCTTGTACAAGGTTCTGAAAGAACGGATTGGTCTAGGTTCTTTCATAGAAATGGGGCTTTGAACTTTAGGTATCAATGTAAGTATCATTGATTCCAGCTGGAAAGGGGGCAGTAAGGAAGCAGCAATTATTCACCATATCACAAATATCCTCATGACATGAGTCCCACATCTGTTGAAAGAGCTCGGCAGGCATCCCATCAGGCCCCGGCGCCCTTTAGACTGCCAATGGAAAAGAGACTTCACTTAGAGGGGTGACATCCGCATTTAATCCTTCAAGCTCCTCAGCATCCACTCTAGGAAAGAGATTAAAAATTGGTATGAAAACTCCCACAGTCCACTTCTTACTAAAAAGACCTTTCAAATAAGAAAGAGCAGTAGCCCGCGAATCACTTTTATCAGTCTTCCAATTTCCCTCATCATCATTAAGGCCCTCTACTTCGTAGCCTTCTTTGAGCCAGGTATTCCCGGATTTCTGGAGCCAACGTTCTTGCAGAACCTCTTGGGCAATAACCTCATTATATTCCTTAGTCAGTTCATGCTCCAAATTGACAAGGAAGGGAACACATCTCCTACATAAAATCTTTTTCAATACCCTCCTCCTCTTTTTCCTTCTAATTCCCAAACACATCAACATTCCGCTTCTGAGCAGCAGTAGCAAATTCAGAAACTTTTTGAGAGATAGGAACCTAGTGGACCAAGTTTCTTTGGTGTGGTTCAACCACATGGCCTCAAACCTAAAAGGTTTGTTTAAGGGGGAAGCGGATCACTCTTCAAAATAAAATTTCCACTCGTCAATCATGTTATTTCTTTCTTTCAGAACCTTCGATTGTCTATTTGATTGTAAGTGACATCTGCCCCTTTTAATTCAGGATGTCGGACAAAAAGAAAAGATGTCGGACTTAAGGAAGGGCAGAAAACCTACTCTATAAAGTCTAAGGTACCGTAACAGACAGCCAAAACTAGAGACAAGGAAGAACAGCTTCCCTTCTGCCCGCATTCACTCACTATAAGAGCAGGGGCTCATCAAGCGCCTTCTTCAACTATATATAACTTGACTGACTATCTATAATACGTTTTTTCAGAGTCGAGCACACTTCGTGACCTCCTAAAAGCAGTTACTTCATACCGATCATGCTACCAGTGGCGTTGTCACAACCATCGATCAACTACTTGATGCTCCGGTAGTATCGTATGATGTCCGCATTACCGACAAAGACCCGCTTCTTGCGAAGTTTGGTATCATGTGGAAGATCTATGATATGGTTGGTGATCATCGAAGGTAAGCTCCGCCGCATTCTCATTCTAAAGTAAGGCCAAGGACTCTTTATTCCCCCATTGAATCGAGATTGGCAATGAGATCAAAAGAAAGAAAAAGGCAATCGTTTGATCGAGGGGGAATCGATGCAGAGTTAGCACTACCTTGCTTCTGCTCTTGCTAGCTAGGGTCTATCAATTCCTTTTTCATAAGGGCGGAATGCAAGAAGGGATTACTTGCTAACGCCTTACGGCTCCTACGTATTTTTGTCCTAGTCTGGGCATCCATATGTGTCAAACTTGGCTACCATGCGTTTGGTTGATCTGGTCTTTCCTGTTTATTTCCCCTCACAGCGCATTCCTTGTCCCCTTCTTACACTATTTCTTCTATTCCTTCAATCTTCTTTTAGCCGGTGCACCGCCACCTTCATTGGGTTTGACCATATTACCACCGTATTATTCACCACCGCCGTCGGATTCCTTCACGTTGTTCAGTGATGAAAATAAAAATGGGTGCCACATTATGTGAAGTGAAGCTTTGTGGGCAATGACAGCAGCAATGACAGCACATGGGCAATTTGGTGTAGGAAGGGATGGAACTTGTAGCCTTGTTCTAGTATAAGTGCATTTGGGGATGGTATGTTTAGTGTTGTGTAATCTAAGTAATGTGGATATGGAAGGAAGACTAATCTAAGTTTAGGGGATAAATGGGGTTTAGGGAGGGTTCTAGCCTTCTAGGGTACTTTAAGTAGTTAATCTTCTATGTTTAACTTTGTTTAGTACGTTGTATTTTTTTGCTCTTTTAATATTGATTAAAAGAGTTATTAGCTTTGTAATGTTTGGTCTATCGTTTATCGGCTCTTCTTTCTGATGTGTAAAGTAGATTTTGCAATGTATCTTATTATTAGATGGTGACTAAGCATTTTCAGCTGTTTAGGCATGAGTGCTGTTTAAGATGGGTTCAAAGCTCAGATCAAAAACAAAAATGTGGGTTCAAAGCCATGTGTCCTAAAAATGAAGAAGTCTTTTGTTCGGACTAAGTCACTCGTCCGACCACTCCCAAGGCGAATAGTTCCCTAGGGGCTCTACCGCGATATGATATATCTCATTGAGAAAGCGCTATCAAAGCCGCTGTCCCAATAGCTTCCACCGAGGGGCCGAGCGCGAGCTTCGTCCAGAGCTTGACCAGGGGATGGTTGAGTGCGCAAGAAAGAAACTAAAGCAAGAACCCGCGGCTCCCCTTTTTGAATACCCCCCCGGAGT